ATAACCCAATTGAGACATTGTAGAATAGGCTAAACTTCTCTTAATATCTCTTTGAGCAAGAGCTAAAGTAGCTCCTAATAGTACCGTTATTACACCTATCAAAGAAATGAGATTCATTATGTAAGGTATGACTGTGAAAAGCGGAAGAAATCGAGCGACAAGAAAAATGCCTGCTGCTACCATAGTAGCAGCATGGATAAGAGCCGAAATAGGAGTAGGCCCCTCCATGGCATCAGGTAACCATACATGAAGGGGAAATTGTGCGGATTTAGCAACTGCACCGACGAATAATAGGGAGGCACACAGAGTAGCAAATAAGGAGTTGACCCCATTATTACGGATCAGATTATTGAAGATTTCGAACAAATCTCGAAATTCGAAACTCCCTGTTATCCAATAAAAACCTAAGATTCCTAATAATAACCCAAAATCCCCTACACGATTAGTTACAAACGCTTTTTGACAAGCATTTGCGGCAGCCGGTCGTGTGAACCAAAAACCTATTAATAAATACGAACACATTCCCACTAGTTCCCAAAAAATATGAATTTGTATCAAATTGGAACTAGTAACTAATCCCAACATGGAAGTATTGGAAAAACTCATATAAGCAAAAAATCTCAAATATCCTTGATCATGAGACATATAATTGTCACTATAAATAAGAACCATGATTCCAACCGTAGTGATTAGTATTGACATAATAGAAGTAAGTGGATCAATCAAGTAGCCGAACTCTAAGGAAAAATCAGTATTGATGGTCCAAGACCATAGATGTTGATAGATAGAACTGCCATTTATCTGTTGAATAGACAGATCGGACGAAAAAACCATAACTATACTTAGCAATGAAACACTAGGAAAAGTCCACATACGACGCAAATTTTTTGTTGCGGTCGGAACAAGCAGAAGTCCCAACCCTATTGACATAGTAACTGGAAGTAGAGCGAAAGGTATGATCCATGCATATTGATATGTATGTTCCATAAGAAAATCAAACTTTCTTTTTTTATTCTTATTAATTGTTTCCCATTCACCAGCCCTTATTTCTTCCGGAAGGAGCAAGAATCAAATAAATAAAAAAAAATAAAGATATACAAGATATAAAAGAACCCAAATATGATTTTTCATTCTTAATTATTCTGATTCTTTCCAAACTATTGAAAAAAAAAAAACAAAAAATTCAAATGAAGAAGTTACAATTCTTCAAATAACCAAGTTACTAGTTAAAAGCTACTACCTAGTTATTAACGAAGATATTTATTAAGATAAAAAATAAATGAAATTTTCAATTATTCTACTATATACATACGATACGGTGATTTCTATCCATATTTATATCAATTATAGTAAGGAAAAAGAATGATACCAAAAATTCAAGTACTTTATTCTGATATGTATCGTAGGATCTGCCAATAACTCAATCCAATAAACCTAGTTTTTATTTAGTTTCTTCGGAGTCATTAACTAATTCTGGAATTGATTGGCTTCTAGTCCAATAAAACAAACTTATGTTTATGTGTTTATGAAAAATCCTAGAATACTTGTCACTTCGCATAGAACTAAAATGAGAAATTACTCAAATTCCCTTTATTTTATCAAGTAATGTATTGTTTAACGGATTAACTACTTTGATTTAATTTCAATTTAAATTATGTGGACTCTATCTCCGAGCTTGATCAATTAATAGAAAAAGGTTACATTCATTATTGGTTTCCTAAATTAGGAAAGGGTTCTTAAGCTTTTCGATTTATTAAATATAACATTTATAATATATATATATATTATCTAAATAGACTGAGATATGAATTGGAACCTTTTTAATTCTTATCAATGGCATCCGATTCAACGGTAGTAGATCCCGCCCATAGACATAGATTGAATAAAGATATGAAGCCCCCAATCAGTACAAATTATTTTTTCTTCGAACATTGGATGTAATGGAAATGTGAAAAAAAAAAAATTCCCTTGAAAATCACATCGTTTTTTCTTTTTTCTTCTATTTCATTTCCTTTTTTATCCTTAATGATACCATATGCGATGCTCATCTATCTGTATCCATACTTTTCTATGTTATGAAGTAAGCATAAGTATCGGCTATGGAATAAAGATAGATAATGAATAGTTAATAGAAAGAACAATCTATTTTGAATTGAACAATAAATGTCTTTCACGTCCAACTATAAAAATGAGTGACCTTTTTATTTTGAAATGGCGGTTCCAAAGAAACGTACTTCTCTGTCAAAAAAGCATATTCGTAGAAATATTTGGAAAGGAAGGGGATATCAGGCCGCGGCAAAAGCTTTATCTTTAGCTAAATCTATTTCTACCGGGCATTCAAAAAGTTTTTTTGTGCGACAAACAAGTAATAAAGCCTTGGAATGATCTGAATCTGAATCAGCATGACTCGATGAATTGGATGATTAAATTTATAAGATGAAGAATTCACATTAACTAATGTTTTGAACTCATCAATATGAGATAGAACTAGCTGTTGTGGTATGTAGAATACAAATTCTTCTGTATACTAGGTTTTAAAAATGTTCTAAAAATGATTTCTTTTTTTGTTTGAAAAAAAAAAAAAAAAGAAAGAAGTAGTTAGACACAAAATACAAAGTTTCACCTTTCATTGATTGGTTTTTATAATTCGCGAGATGGGGATTGTAACTTTCCCCATCGATTCATTTTTCACAATAACAAAACTCTTACGTTTTTTTCTTAGGAAGGGATTGGCTTATTGGATTATGTATCTCCAATAGTTATACATCATTAAGATTTTTGGAAAATCTGAAACAAGTATGAACGAGGTTAAAGCCCCCTTTTTTGTTCCAAAGTAAGGCGGGAATAAGATTCATAGTCAAAGTCAATGGATTATTGAAACTAATTGATTAAAATATACATTTTAAAACTTTGATTTGTAGCTCTCTGAATCACTACATATCTACAAGGACTCCCTCTTATTTCGAACAGAAAAAAAAAAAAAAAATAAGAAAACTGCCAGGATCCCATTTAGATCGATATTTATGTATTAAAGAATGAGTCAATCTTACGTAATCCAACCCCAATGGATCCTATCCCATGTTTGAGCTGGAGGATCGATCAATCGATATATCTAGATCTAATATCTAAATTATTTTATCTATTAATATTAGATTTCAAATCTATATATAAAGAGATCTTATCAGTTTAATTTTTATTTTCTAAGTTTTCTAAGTTAAAGTACATCAAAGTACATACAGTAGAATTCCAATAAAGATTGAAACTCTTTTGTTATACGATATGCCCGGTCCAATACCTAATGGGTTTGGTAAATCCTCACACAAATTATGTTATGTATACAATGAAGGAAGATCCCAATCATTAATACATCTTTAATACCAAACTATCCAAATTTTTATAGAAATCCTTTGGATGTAGTGATGAAGTTGTGATATATAAAAAATCTTGTTTTATTTTGTTCATTGAAAAATGAATCTTTTTCGTTTCGGATCTATCAAATCAGATAAATGAGAAATGAATCGTCAAAAAATGAGAAAAAAAATTCTTAGTTCTATACCCGGACTCAGGGCATAACCGTCTAGTTCCAACTATTCCAGAAGAACTTATAATACGGAAAAGCCCGCTGTTTAAAATGACCTCCTGCCACGATACTAAGGATTATTGAGCGTTTAAATATTTATTTGAACGGGTCTTTATTCATCGATTCTAACATTTCCTAAAATAGATTGCATTAAATCCCTCAATCTCGACGATTGAACATCATATGGACTATGATTATTTCGATGAAGCCGCCATGGTGAAATTGGTAGACACGCTGCTCTTAGGAAGCAGTGCTAGAGCATCTCGGTTCGAGTCCGAGTGGCGGCATCCTCTAAAAAAGGCACAATAGATCCTATAATGAATTCAATTCCGGATTTCCATTCCGTAATTGGGGATACCCCCCCTAAAAAAAATTATGATATTTGCCACTTTAGAACATATATTAACTCACATCTCTTTTTCTATCATTTCAATTGTTATTACGATTCATTTGATGACCTTATTAGTCCATCAAACCGTAGTACTATTTCATTTGTCAGAAAAAGCCATGATGGCTACCTTTTTCTGTATAACAGGATTATTAGTTACTCGTTGGATTTATTCGAGACATTTGCCGTTAAGCGATTTATATGAATCTTTAATGTTTCTTTCGTGGAGTTTCTCCATTATTCATATGTTTCCTAAAAGACGGAACCAGAAAAGTTATTTAAGCGCAATAACCGCGCCAAGTGCTATTTTTACCCAAGGCTTTGCCACTTCGGGTCTTTCAACCGAAATGCATCAATCTGCAATATTAGTACCTGCTCTACAATCCCAGTGGTTAATGATGCACGTAAGTATGATGTTATTGAGTTATGCAGCTCTTTTATGTGGATCGTTATTATCCGTAGCTCTTTTAGTCATTACATTTCGAAAAAACCTAGATATTCCTCGCAAAAGCAATCATTTATTAATTGGGTCATTTTCCTTTGTGAATGAAAAAGGAAGTGTTTTACAAAACACTTCTTTTCTTTCATTTATAAATTATCACAGGTATCAATTAACTCAACAATTAGATCAGTGTAGTTATCGTGTCATTAGTCTAGGGTTTACTTTTTTAACCATAGGTATTCTTTCGGGAGCAGTATGGGCTAACGAGGCATGGGGGTCTTATTGGAATTGGGACCCCAAGGAAACTTGGGCATTTATTACTTGGACCATATTCGCGATTTATTTACATAGTAGAACAAATCAGAGCTTTCAGGGTGTGGATTCGGCAATTGTGGCTTCTATAGGATTTCTTATAATTTGGATATGCTATTTTGGGGTCAATCTATTAGGAATAGGACTACATAGTTATGGTTCATTCACATTAACAACTAATTGAAGAAAGGGCCTGAAGAATACATAAGAACATCGTCCCGTATATTATATAAAGAAGGTTTGTGCAAGTTTTTTCGAACCATTTGAATCAAGTAGTGATTCAAATGGTTCGAAAAAACTTTAGATGTATCTGATTATAATTCACTTCATTTTTTTTTTTCTTTCATTGCATTATACAGTGAACGCTTTTAAAAATCGCACAGTTCTTTTACATTAATGTAATGTCTTATTGATGAAAACTATTTATGAAAATAAATAGATAGAATAGCTTCTATCCTGTCAATTGATAGCGAGAGAACGAAATCAGGATAAATACCAATACCTATTACAGGTAGAAGGATACAGACCGAAACAAATAGTTCTCGTGGTCCAGAATCAAAAAAATAAGAGTTTGGAACGTTGAATAGCTTGTAGCCATAGAACATCCGACGTGACATAGATAATGAATAAATAGGAGTTAATATCATTCCAATTGCCATTACGAAAGTAATTAGTATTTTTGGCATTAAAAGATATTTCGGGCTAGTAATTATTCCAAAAAATACTACTGATTCCGCAACAAAACCACTCATTCCTGGCAATGCAAGAGAAGCCAGCGAGAAGCTACTGAACATGGTAAATATTTTTGGCATTGGGATAGCTATTCCTCCCATTTCGTCGAGATAAACAAGACGTATTCTATCGTAGCTCGTTCCTGCCAAGAAAAAAAGTGCAGCACCAATAAATCCATGAGAGATTATTTGTAAAATGGCTCCATTGATTCCCGTATCGGTTATGGAACCAATTCCTATAAGTGTGAAACCCATATGAGATACGGAGGAATAGGCTATTCTCTTTTTTAAATTGCGTTGACCGAAAGAAGTTGAAGCTGCATAGATTATTTGAATCGCTCCTACTATCATCAACCAGGGAGAAAATATAGAATGAGCATGGGGTAATAATTCCATATTGATCCGAACCAATCCATACGCTCCCATTTTTAATAAGATTCCCGCTAGAAGCATACATGTACTGTAATGTGCTTCTCCATGGGTATCTGGTAACCATGTATGTAGGGGTATAATCGGCGATTTGACAGCATAAGCAATAAGGAAGCCAAAATAGAATATTATTTCCAATCCCAAAGGATACGATTGATTAGCTAATGTTTCAAAATTTAATGTTGGCTCGTTGGAGCCATATAAACCCATACCCGGAACTCCCATTAAGAGAAAAATAGAACCCCCCGCTGTGTACAAAATAAACTTTGTAGCTGAGTACATACGTTTCTTCCCTCCCCATATGGATACAAGTAGGTAAACAGGAATTAATTCTAATTCCCACATGAGGAAAAAAAGTAAAAGGTCTCGAGAGGAAAATGATCCTATTTGACCACTATACATTGCTAACATCAGGAAATGGAACAATCGCGAATCTCTAGTAACTGGCCGAGCCGCTAAAGTAGCTAAAGTAGTGATGAATCCCGTCAGTAAAATGGGTCCTATGGAAAGTCCATCAATTCCCGGTCTCCAGTGAAAATCAAAAGTATTTATCCATTTATAAGCCTCCTCTAATTGGATTAATGGATCGTCCAATTGGAAATGATAACAGAACGCATAGGTCGTTAGAAGGAGTTCTAATAAGCATATACAAATAGTATACCACCGAACTACCTTATTTTTATTCCCTCTACGGGGGAGAAAGAAAATTGACGAACCCGCGGATATCGGCAAAACAACAATTATTGTTAACCAAGGAAAATAACTCGTGGTAAAGACAAGATAGACTTTGACCAGAAAAACCCGCGCTCGGAATAATTTCTCGAGTACGGGTTTTTGTCGGTAAAGAGGAATCAAATGGATTCAAGTGGATTTTTCTAGAACGTATCAATAAGCTAGACCCATGCTGCGAGTTGTCTCATGCCATAAGTAAACCCGAACACTCAAGAAATCTGTTGGACAAGCGGATTCACATCTCTTACAACCTACACAGTCCTCTGTTCTTGGAGCAGAAGCAATTTGTTTAGCTTTACATCCGTCCCAAGGTATCATTTCCAATACATCTGTGGGGCAGGCTCGTACACATTGAGTACACCCTATACATGTATCATAAATCTTTACTGAATGCGACATTGGATCTATAAATTTTTTGAACTTTATGAATTTTCGATCTGGCTTCATTAGTAATTGAATTATATATATTATGTTGTAGACGCCAGACGAATCAGTGGTTTACCAGAATTTTTTTGATAATCAATCTATTTCTGGATCTGTTCATGAGCAAGGGCCAAGATACTTTGATTTCTTACGTTTCAACAAGCATGGTCATACGAATCATACATGCTAGTTCTAAATTAGTGAATATATTGTAGATATCTGTCTTTATTTATATCATTAATACTATTTATTCAACAAATTCGATTGATTGATACGAGTTGATTTTCTGTTACGATGGATCGATGAAACAATAGCCGGCCCAATAGCTGCTTCAGCGGCTGCAATAGCTATAACAAAAATCGAGAAAATATCTCCTTTTAATTGACGACTATCAAACAAATCAGAAAATGTTACGAGATTTATATTAACCGCATTCAGTATAAGTTCAAGACACATAAGTGCTCTAACCATGTTTCGACTTGTGATCAATCCATAAATACCGATAGAAAATAAATAGGCACTCAAAATAAGTACATGTTCGGTCATCATTGACCAACCCCTCATCAATCTTGATTCATTTCAATATGAACAACAATTTCACCGATTTGATTAGAATATAAATTAAGTACGAAACAAAGTAAGGTATTAGTAATGGATCGAACTAAACCCCTTTCAATTTCATATATGAACAATAGAATATGAAAATAGAACTGAAGGAAAATGGATGTGATAACATAGAACAAAATAAGACTTTATTTATTTTATTTTGGATCTAAGTATTTATTACTTAATTACTTTACTGCCGGGCCATAGCAATTGCACCTATCAAAGCAACTAAAAGAATTATAGAAATGAGTTCAAATGGAAGGTAAAAATCTGTTGATAAATGAATCCCAATTTGTTGAACGTTACTTGTTAGGTCCTGCTCTATAATCTGATTTGATCTTGTAGTCCAAACAATCCCGTACCACGACGTATCCGAGATAGTAGTAATTAGTGAAAAAAGAATACTTGTACAAACCAGTGAAGTGACCCCATCCCCAACGGTCCAAAGATAGAAATCGTTGTAATATTCTGAACCATTCATGAACATCACAGCAAATAGGATTAAAACATTTACAGCTCCTACGTAAATAAGGAGCTGTGCAGCAGCTACAAAATAGGAGTTAGATGGAATATGGAATAAGGATATACAAACAAGAACCAGTCCCAATGAAAAAGCAGAATAAATTGGGTTGGTAAGTAAGACCACCCCCAGACCTCCTAATATAAGACCTGATCCCAGAAATACTAAAAGAATATCATGTATTGGTCCAGGTAAATCCATTATGTGTAAAAAAAGAGATAAATAAATCGAAATATTTCATAAACTTACTAACCGATCCAAGAAAAAAGAGGTTACCTTATTTTTTTTCTTGTATATGATACGTTCCTAATTGAATCCTAAAGGGGTGTAGATTTATATAGATACAGTTATTGGATCAATCCCGCTACTGTATCTGAAAGAGTAGTTCGAAATTGTATATTTTGAAATCATCACAGATCTATGAATCCATTCTAAATCCAAGTCAAGCCTCGATTCTCACCAATCAATAGTTATTTATTGACCTAGCAAAATGAAAGAAGCCTCACTCCTTTACTTTAGATCAAAACGGAATCTTAGTAATTGGTAATCGTTTTTGAATCAAGAGGTTTACCCCTGATTATTTTGATTGGAGTCGAATTCGTAATTGTTCGAATTGTGTAATCTCCAATTACTGACATTGGTAACCGGCCCAAAGCAATTTGATTATAATTCAATTCGTGACGATCATAAGTAGAAAGTTCATATTCTTCAGTCATTGATAAACAGTTTGTTGGACAATACTCGACACAATTACCACAAAATATACAGATTCCAAAATCAATGCTATAATTAAGCAACCGTTTCTTTCTAATATCCGTTTCCAATCTCCAATGAACAACGGGTAGATCTATGGGGCATACCCGAACACATACTTCACAAGCAATGCATTTATCAAATTCAAAATGGATTCGACCACGAAAACGCTCCGATGTGATCGATTTTTCATAAGGATATTGAATAGTCACAGGTAAACGATTCACGTGAGATAAGGTAATCATGAAACTTTGACCAATATACCTTGCAGCTCGTATTGTCTGTTGACCATAATTCATGAACCCAGTCACCATAGGGAACATATCGTGGATATCCATGAATAGTTTGATGTTTCTTTCTCTTGCTCTAGATAGGTTATGAATCTAGAATATCATATTTTGTTATAGCGAAACGAGTTGGGAAGAAGTTGTTAATAATAGATTACCTAGAGAAATAGGTAAAAGAAATTTCCACCCAAGGTTTAATAGCTGGTCCATTCTCATCCTAGGTAAAGTCCATCTTGTTGTGATAGGAATGAACAGGAACAAATAAGCTTTAGCTAATGTAATAAGGATACCAACTGTCATTCCAAAGACTCCACCTGTTTTATTTATTCCAAAAGGTTCAGAAATGAATATGTACGGAATAGAGAAATTCCACCCGCCCAAGTAAAGAACTGTTACAAATAATGAAGAAACTAGTAGATTTAGGTAAGAAGCAACGTAAAATAAACCAGATTTAATACCTGAATATTCGGTTTGATAACCTGCTACTAATTCCTCCTCTGCTTCTGGTAAATCAAAAGGTAATCTTTCACATTCCGCTAGGGAAGAAATTAGAAAAACTATAAACCCTATAGGTTGACGCCACAGATTCCACCCCCAAAACCCATATTTTGACTGTGCCTCAACTATATCAACTGTACTTGAACTGTTAGATAATCATAGTCGATGATAACATCACTATTCCCATCGCTATTCCAGAACCGCACATGAGACCTCAGCTTCATACGGCTCCTCGATGGCCACAAATAAATCTAAGGACTGGTTCATTATTACCTCGGCATGTTTGTAGTGTAGATTAGAGTAACGATGTATCGAAGAGTCCCGGATTAGACCAATGGAATTCCGTCCGCCATAATAAAAAAAAGCGCTTCCGAATTGATCTCATCCTTTATTTTCTAATTAGACTTAGAATTCTTTTAGTTCAGTAATAACTTAATCCTTCAATAAAATACTCGTTGTTTCAATAGATATTTCGACCCATACTTTTCGTACGAAAAATAATTAGACACTAATTAATGAGTTATAGTTGATAAATCATTATAAGAATTCTATCCGTATGAATATGGATAGGATTGAGGAAAGAAAGAATAAACAAAGATCTCTTATTATTCAGTTTTCCTATTGCATTCCATTTCTTTCGTTCCTGTTCTTCTTTCTCACTCAGAAGGGGGGTTTCTAAAAAATAAAATCAAAGGATTACTTCGTTCTCGACAGTCATTTATTTAATCAGTGGATAGAAGCATACTCTGGATCGGAATCGTGAGGAAGTACTGCTTGATCATTTCTACGAACTTAAAGCCCTCATTATGATTCCTTTTATGTTATGCAGAAATATCCCTTTGGATACCTTACATTATCTTCATCACTAATCCTTTGTGTACCTTCGTGTTCCTAACCGTCCACTCATTTTTGATTGATCCCCGATATGGTAATACATACAACATACAACAACATACAATACAATAGTAGAAACTCCATACAGTTGATCTTTTGCACCCGCTTCAAGTCATGATGACTAATCAACCAACCTTGGGGTAAACAGTTTCGACCGCTTATGTTTACTTCCACTTTACTCTCGTACATAGGGAATGAGAATCAATCTTCTTACTGCAAATTCATAAGCTGTTTTGTTTCACTCATATAACTATCTGGTTTAACTCATCGACCCGAATGATGAATAAAAAGAGAAAGGTATCTATTCAACACATCCAACCCCTTTCCTGGAAATAAAGGAAAGGGGTAAAGGTTCATGTTCCAACGAATCACACGTAGAGATATTGATAACACACACGGAGTTAATGGTATTTCATAACTAATAGATTGAGCAGCAGCTCGTAGACCACCTGAAAAAGAATATTTATTATTCGATCCATATCCTGACATAAGAAGTCCAATAGGAGCAATACTGGAAATAGCGATCCATAAAAAAACGCCTATACTGAGATCGGCTAGAACAAGGCGATAGCCAAAAGGAATTACTAAATAGCTTAGTAGAATTGATATGACCGCTATAGATGGCCCCATACTGAATAAACGAACATCTCCTCTAGATGGGAGAAGATCCTCTTTCAAAAGTAGTTTGGTCCCATCTGCTAGAGCTTGAAGAATTCCCAAGGGGCCGGCATATTCAGGCCCGATACGTTGTTGTATCCCTGCAGATATTTCTCTTTCTAACCACACAATCACGAGTACGCCTATTGTGATTCCCGATACAGGAGTAAAAATAGGGACAAGCAGCCATAAGAGGTCATAGACCTCTTTTAAGGATTCCGATCTGGAAAAAGAATTGATAGCTTGTACTTCTGTCGTATCAATTATCATTTCAACGATCAACTTCTCCCATAATGATATCTATACTACCTAGTATCGTCATGATATCAGCCAATTTCATTCTTTTAACTAGCTGAGGAAGAATTTGCAAATTGATGAAACCAGGTGGACGAATTTTCCATCTCCAGGGAAAAACACTATTATCCCCTATCAGAAAAATTCCCAATTCTCCCTTTGGGGCTTCTACTCTCACATAAAGTTCTTGTTTCGACAATTCAAAAGTGGGAGAAGGCTTTTTACTAATGAATCGATATTCAAAACCATTCCATTCGGAATCACTTGCTCTATCAAAGCGTCGAACTTCTAAGTTCTCATAGGGCCCCCCCGGAATTCCTTCTAGAGCCTGTTGAATAATTTTTATGGATTCCGTCATTTCATTGATTCGTACTAAATAACGAGCTAATGAGTCTCCTTCTTTTTGCCACTGGACTTCCCAATCGAATTCATCGTAACACTCATAATGATCAACTTTACGAAGATCCCATTGGATTCCGGAAGCTCGTAGCATTGGTCCCGATAAACCCCAATTTATTGCTTCCTCCCCACCAATAATGCCCACCCCTTCAACTCGTTCCAAAAAAATGGGATTTTGCGTAATAAGCTTTTGATATTCAACAATTCCTGTTAAAGAATAATCGCAGAAATCCAAACATTTATCTATCCAGCCATGAGGTAGATCAGCAGCGACTCCCCCGATACGGAAATAATTATGCATCATTCGCATACCTGTGGCAGCTTCGAATAGGTCATATAGCAATTCCCTTTCTCTGAAAATATAGAAGAAGGGAGTCTGTGAACCGATATCTGCCATAAAAGGTCCAAGCCATAATAAATGAGAAGCTATACGACTCAGCTCCAGCATAATTACTCTGATATAGCTGGCTCTTTTGGGTACTTGAATATTTCCTAATTGTTCTGGTGCATTTACCGTTATTGCCTCTGTGAACATAGTAGCTAAATAATCCCAACGTGTTACATAAGGAAGATATTGTATAATTGTTCGGTTTTCCGCAATTTTTTCCATCCCTCTGTGTAAATAACCCAATACGGGTTCGCAGTCAATAACATCTTCACCATCTAGAGTAACGATAAGTCGAAGAACACCATGCATTGATGGGTGGTGAGGACCCATATTAACTATCATGAGGTCTTTTCTTGTAGCCGGTACGTTCATATGTTTTCTTCTCCGATCCATTATTCTATGAATTGCCGAAAACGAAATAAATGAGGTTCATCAAAATTCAAGATCTAATAAACCAAAGAATTCAAATAATCTTCAAATTAACGAGTTTTTGGTTCCCGAATATCTAATTGATCGATTAATTTTTTATAACGCACTCTATTTTTCTTTGACAAATAAGCCAGCAGTCGTTGACGTTTTCCCAGAATTTTCCGCAAACCTATCTGAGATAAATAATCTTTTCTGTGCAATTCAAAATGTGAAGTAAGTCTCTGTATCTTATTGGTGAAACTGATTACTTGAAATTCAACAGACCCTTTGTTTTTTTCTTCTTTCGGAATAACTGAGATGAATGAATTTTTGACCATAACCATAAAAATAAAATTTCTCTCTCTTTTTTTTTTTTCCACAGATATGGATTTTACCAATCAGGAATAATAATAATGCCAGTTATTTTGATCTGATACACCCAATAATCTGGATTTATTCATATATTACTTTATTCTATCAAATCAAATCAAAATTAAATTCAAATGAATTGTAAGTACAATTTGTAATTTGATTCGATAGAAGGGCAATTTCTGTACCCACAAAAGAAAATTATTTTGACCTAAGAAGATTCTGCCGAATCATTTCTAGATTCAATCCAATCGAGACGTTATTGAATCGGTATCATGTATTAGAATGTAACACAGCGTGTGTGTACATTCATATACCAGACCCGACACCTGATATATAGGAAATGTACCAACCATCAACTAATTCCGAATCGTGGATACATATGTATCCTTGACATACTGAAACGGCTGCCATTATTGGTATCAAACCAGTAGCGATTCATACAAGCTAAATCCTCTAATCGATAATTGGGCCAAAGAAACAATTTGAATTGGATGAATTTATTTATATCTGTATCAATATGCTTGTCCTCATCCAAAAATTGCCCCCAGTTCCTTACATTGTTGTCATTGAAAAATACCGGATTTCTATCCATAACATTCCTATTTCCGGAATTGAAACAAATTAGAATTCTCAATTCTCTACGACGCCTAGGGGATAGAATATTTTCAGGAACAAGCAAATCATAATGATTTTCGTCTCTATTCACAAGCATCTTTTTATGTTGTACAATGGATCCATTGAAATAATTCTCATCAACATATCTTTTTTCTCGATATCTTCCATTAGTTTGGCATTTATTATTATGGACCAATGAGATACCTATGGTTTGATACATAATAAATTGTCTATCCCATTTTATAGACAGACGTACTGGTTCGAGAATCAATATTCCCTTTTTTATCAATTCTGGAAGAGTTAGATTCGTCTGAATTAACATTACATCCAGGTGCATTTCTCCTCCTTGAATAGAGGATATAGCAATTTCCTTTGCATTTATTAGTCTAAGCAGGAAACAATATACCTTAACATTATTGAAAATTCTGTGATTCAAAGGATCATCCCATCTCAATTGAAAAAGCAAATATTTTTTCAGGAATAACTCTAGTTTTGCTTTCTTGTTACTCTCGGGTTGTCCTTTCTTTTCACGTTTTTGAATGTCTGATTCCGTGTAATCCTTTTCAAAATCTTTTTGTCGTTTTCGTGCGTCTGAGCCAATATTTCCGTGGCCGAGCTGTTCTTTTTCTTCTTGATTTCGATTCTTTAATTCAAGATATTCTTTTTGATTAGATGATATACAAAGATCCTTTTTTTTATTTCCATTAATGTTTTTGTTTTCACTAATGTTTTCATTTCCATTAAAAATGAAAAGAAGTAATTTGATTGGTATAATCCACGGTTTGATCTTATATGCATCATAAAGTGGCACAAATTCTGAGAAGAACCAAGATTTCGTATTTAATATGGGACGATATAGCATTTCTTTGTTCATTCCCATCAAAAAAAAGTTTTTTTTTTGATTGGGTGGGTTGATTTCTTGATGAATCGTGAGATAGAAAAGATCTTTCTTATCAATCATTTGATAATAATCAGTCTCGGTCTTAGTCATTTTATTAATGTTGGTCCCGGTATCCATATCGGTCCAGGACTCAATATCGATATTCTTTCTAAGAAATAAATCGAAAATTTTCCACTCCAAAAATTTTCTATCCGTACTTTTACCCGTACCAATAATATACTCTTCTCCTAGATAATCACTAATAGATATATCCCCCAGTACATAAAATGATTCAATTTTAGGTGTGTTGTAATTATATGGAATCTCTCGGTCCTCGTTTACTTGTAATGAGGATGGATAAATATATGAGTCTTTCCTATTCCCATAATTAATATATTTATATGAAAAAAGATCATATCCGTAGTTTTTTTTTAATTTTGCTTTTTTGCTCGTCAATGAATTCACTTCATAATCATTTTTTTTCTCGTAATGAATGAATTGGGCTTTTTCATATGAATTCTTTTTTGAGTCTTTATTTTGAATCGTACGACGCCGATTGACCCTAGTTCGCCATTTTTGCGGTACTAATTTAGACCACCTAGCCTGGGATAAATTGTATTGATAATGACCCCTTAACCAGTTTTTCCATTCATTCATTCCAGAATTCGGAAGTTTTTTATGCCTTGATTTGGAATCTAATACTCTTCGTGTTCCAAAAAAATTCCTGATTCTATCCTTAAGAATAAGATATGCTTCGCGATATTGAAGTAGAGATCTCAAATGAAACTTCTTATTAATAGCTTGGATTTGTGATAATTTGTAAAATACAGATGCTTGTGAAAAGGAATATAGGTCACCAGAAATCTTTGATTTATTATTACTAATACTAGAAAGATACTTTTTTATAGTCGAAATAAAGTGAATCTTTCTTTGATTTGTTTCATCAATCCCTTCTTTATTTTTTTCATCATTGTGAATGTATTTATCGATAATCTTTTTTGTTGATTCAAGGAAAAGTTGTACATTGACTCTAGAAATATTAACAGTACATAGAAAGATATGTATGTATATTCTTTCGTTGAAAAATGTCAAAAAATAGTGCCATTTGCGTATGAATATGAATCTGTTACTTCTTCTTTTTGATATCTGCCAAATATGTTTCTGCGATTCTGATCTTTTATCACCACAACTTGTATCGTTAGGACTAATATTTATATCCGGAGTTAGAAATATTTTTCTTTTGTCTTTTGCACCCCTTTCTATTTGATTTCTGATTAGGGTTGTTCTATCGGACAGATCTTTCCTTTTTTTTTCTGTCAGTGAATAATTTGCCCAATCCATGAATCTAATTCGAATGGTCGATTCAGGAACAATTTTATTACTGCTTATGATTATGGAATCTTTTCCATTTTCATTCGGTTCATATACTTTCTTCAATACAAATAAGAAAATTGGATTTACGTTTGCAAACTCTTTTATTATTCTTTTTAAAAATAGAACCGTTTTGGTAATCCATCTTGTTTTTTCTTTTGAGACCTTTATAAACAGTTTTGTTTTTTCTTTGAAAACTCTTAGAACTAGAAAACATTTTTTTTTCACTTTTCTCTTTTTTTTTTCGAATTCATTATAAATAGGTTCAAAAAAGGAAGGTTGTTGTCGGGCAGAACCAAAAGGTAGTTCGGTTTCCCTTCCCCAGATTGTTAAAAAACAAAAATTTTCTGTTTTCCCTTTCTTTTGGATTGGATCTCTATGATGGGATCGTAGTTTGGATTTGCGCCAGGGTTTCAGACAGAAAGGAAATAGGATTTTTATCTGAATACCATCTGTTAACCAATTTTTCGGAAATTCTGTTTCTGATAATTGAACACCATTATAGGTGCATTTAACATGCATTTCTCTATTCCACTCCTTCAAATCCTCGTACCACTCGGGGAATTGAAATAAGAACATACGGCCGAGGTTTTTAGCTATTATCAATGAAGGCAATATGATGTATTTTCTAAGAATCGATTGGGTTACTAACATAGTACCTCTTATTGCTTGAGCAAATATAATAGTATCCCAAGTTTCTGCTATTGCTATCCTTTCATTCTCGTTTTTTTTATCTGCAATTTTTTTTGCCTTTTCTTTTGCCTCTTCCTCCTCAGAATCCGAAGTTTTGAATTTCGGTCCTGTATCTATCAAATTTCTAAAAATTAGATTCATTGTTCGGGAGATATCAAAAGAAAAAAAAAAAGTTTTGTCTATTCTGTCCAAAAAAAGCAGGGAATGCACATTCGCTTGAAACATTTCCCAAGTCACTATTTTACGTCTTTGAGCGCGCATGGATCCTTTTACTATATCTCGACGAAAATCTGATTGTTGCGAGTAACGTACCAAAGCCAACTCTTCTGCTTGATCACTATTAGTACTGGTACTAGTATCAGTATTGGTATTCTGATCCGGATCCGCCTTATCAGTATAAATTACCACACGTTTGGCTTTTCTTGAACGAATCCCATGATTTTCTGTTGATTCTTCCTCATTTTCCTCCTCCCGCTCTTCAAAAGAATTGATCAATTTGTATGATCGTCGAGGAATCTTTTTTCCGATTTCTTCTATTCCAATAGATTTATTTTGAATTGTTTGATTATTTTGATCAGTTGTAATTACATCGAATAGAAATTTCAAACATTTTGTTTTATTTTCTGAATCAAATCCTCTTTGTTCGGATATTAAAACAAGCTTTTTAAAATTCTGACTAAACCCAGTTGTTGATTTCCTAGCTAATTCACTGATAGAGGTCAAGAAAGGACCAATGTCTGTCGATAATGATTCTCCATTAAATGTATCCATTTTATGTTCAAGTTTTTGGTAATCAGTAGGAAGCCTATCATGAATCTTATTTATCCA